ATTTTGCATCATATCTAAGGGACTCCTTGGTTCGTGCCGAAGAAGCAATGCCACTCGATCATTATCAAACTGACTGCAATCTTTTTCTGTCCGTGAGGATCCCAAGAGAGCGCCTTCTACTTCTAATAGGCCACGAACTAGATCAGAATCATTCTCAAGGAATCCATAAGAAGTGACCCAATTTTTTTCATCGGGTCCGGGTGGAGACCAAAGATCTTGAGCGACCGATCCGGCAGAACAACTCAAAAGATAAAGAAGTATCGTTAATCTCTTCATGCTCGTTCCAAGCTCGAAGTACAATTTGTACACATAAGAATCCCCTTCCATAGATGATTTCTTCATATAGATAGATATAGGATCTATGGGGCAATTACTTAGAAGTACTGTTTGTGCAACAGCCCTTCCTATCTGATAGAAAAGGATCTCATGATCCTGAACCGAGCTTACCTGGGATCGCAAATCCCAAGTTTTTCTATGAAGAGCGGATCGAATTGTATTAGTGTCTATAATGGATTTCTTCTGTGTAATACTAATTGATAGGGCCTCATTGGTAAGTGATACAAGATCTCGTACATCGGAACCCATGGTTATGGACCCGAATCCACTAGCATTCGTATGGAAGATTTTCTTTTCCAAAGGAAATCCCCGAGTATATGAAAGAGTGAAAAAGTGCTTTCGTTGTTGTGGAATAAGAAGCCTTCGTATCTTAATGCACGTATTGAATTTATTCGCAGCTATTAGACCGGGATCCACTTTTTTGGGAATATGAGTCGACGCAATAACAAGAATATTGCTATTGGAGGATCTTTCACAATCCCTGGAGAGATGGTTCACTAATAGACCGAGGGATAAGTAATTCGACGCATCCAGAGACAGATCATGAATGTTTGGAATCCATAGTATGCAAGGAGACATTGCTTTTGCTAATTCGAGTTGAAAGGTGATATAAAAGCGGTCTACCATATCCACCTCCTCATTCGTCATAGTTAGCAGCTCCCCATCAATATCAATATCCTCACTATCCTCACTATCATCAATATCCTCAATATCCTCACTATGATGAGTATGATGAGCACCACTATTATCAAAAATATCCTCACCATCACTATCATCATAAATATCCTCAAAAAATTGAGGCCTTTCATCCAGGAACTTGTTCGGAACTACTGTAATGAAAGGAAGATAGGAGTTTGTCGCTAGGTATTTGACCAAATAGGATCGTCCAGTTCCTATAGAACCTATCACTAAAATACCCCTAGAGGGGGATAGGCCTAAGCGGAGTGAAAAGGGTTTTCCATGAGATGGGAAATGAAAACTATTAGCCCCAAACGAGGTTTGTGAATAAGTGATTGTCTGATAATGCGCAAGGAATACTCGTCTTTCTGCTAAAGAGGGTCTATGAAACTCATAATTCATTAGATACTTTTTATGAATGTCAACTAAGTATCGTAAGTAAACCGATCCTGGTTGTTCAATCATTTGATAACTAGAACCATTCTTTGATAAATGATCACTATCAGTCAGACTCCATAGAATTTTATCAATCCTTTTTTCTTTCCTTAAGATGGAGAACTGAACCAAGAATTCTCTTTCGGCATCATCAATCGAATCAGTATTCGCGACCCAGGATTCGATCTTATCATCAATCCAACCACTGTTCACATTTTTTCTTTTTCTTAGTAATGAATAGATCTCTTTACTTGTACGACTTAGATGTCTCGTATTTCTCGAAAAAGTGATTCGATTGATGGGATTGGGTATGATACTTAGGAAATCGATGATATCAATGAGATTGATATTCCAATATTTCTTCTTAGAAGGTATTGATTTGACCCCATAAGCGGGACCACCACCCGATAGCATCTTGCCGCCAAAAGCCCGTATTTCTTCTAGAAAATATCCTAAAGCAGCTAGAAAGAGATTCTTTAACCAGAAAGAATTCAGTTCAGATGTAGGATACCTATCCAGAAGTTTTCGCAACTCAATCATGTATGATGGAATCATCAAAGATTTGATCTTTTCCAACTCTGTCTGTAACTCCCTAGAGGCTCGGGAAACAACGAGAAGATGTCTACGAACGATATATCCAGCAACAAGAAGAAGGAAAAGGATTGAATAGAGCAACTCCCGAACATTTGGTGATCCCGGAAATTCCCATATCAATGAAACGGGTGACTCATTATCTCGACGAAGCATTTCTTCGGACAGAAGAAGATTATGTAAACACTTACTCGAAATCTCGCTTATCAGATTCCTTTGTGGAAGAAGAATCTCCCGCAATTTGTTCTGAAGAATTGGCCATGATATATCTATATCTAATCTATCTATAATATCTTCAAAAAGGGATAACAATTTTTGACTGCTACTTAGTATCGCTATCCTCAATAGGTCTGAATTATATACTTTTTTGAAAGTATCTAAAAGAATGAAATTGAGATATTTGTACCCTGTCGAAGTAAAGAACCATGGCATATATGTTTGAAACATATTTGAGAGAGTTGAAAAAGCACTATAGGTTCTATACATCTGCCCTTCCTCAACGCATTTATTTAGATAAAGACTCCGTTTTTTCCTCTTTTCGGATGGTAATAAATATTTCTCAGAGTCAATCAAACCCATCTTTGAATTGAAATTGAGAAACTGATGCAAGTTCTTCCCTTCTGAATCAGATGGATTCATATCTGAAAGAGCTTGACAATAAATTCTTTCAAAATTGACTAATTGTCCCTCTCTTAGAGGTGTTCCAAAAATGTCTGCGATCGAGTAAAGAGCTCTACGAACGAATGGAGCGGATCGAATTGGAAAATGAAAAGATTTGTCCAAGTTATCCGGTTCGGCACCACTCGGCGGAAAATTCTTAGGTATGCATATCTTAGATACCTGTGACTCGATCGGTGAAATAGTATCTTTTTCCAAAAAAACATCTTTTTTTTTACCGACGTGCAAAGAAAATATTTTGTTGCGAATGAAAAAGATATTGAGGAATTGTCCATACGTAAGATCAACATTATTGATAGGGGTCCTTTCCACATAAAAAGGGAATCCTTTGTTACAATAGAACCAGAAGTGATGTGGATTATTCAAGAATCGAAGTCGATTTGCTTTATAAAAAGAGGATATCAATGAACTTCTATGAAATGGTTTCACGGGATTCAGCCAATTGTCTCGATCGTGGGATATCATTGAGAAATAGGAATCGGTCTTCTCAAAAGATTTCCTGCGATTTTTTCTAGTATGGAATGAGTCAATCATCCACTTCGGTATCTTATTGAACAAAAACGGTGATACTCTTCCTCCATTGATCAAGAATTTCGATTTTTGGGAAGTATCATGATCATCCAATAAGAAGGGTTTCAATTTATTCAAATGAACGATTTGAAGACCTATTGATTCTAACAACTGATTGAAGCGTTGATCAGTTGGACCCTTCAACTCATAGATGTGGATCTCGGACCTATGAATGGGGCTATTCCCGATACTCACAAAGAAAAAAGGAAGTGACCTAAACAAAAAGAAAAGAAGCGACTTGGACAAATTGGACAAATAGGACAAAAGGGGAAGTAACTTCGACAAAAGGAAACGAAGTGACTTAGAAGGATCTTTTTTGTCGAAAAATTCCGACCAATACCAATCAATTTTTTCGATAACCTCAGACCAATCAATTTTTTTTTTGATAACCTCCGACCAATCAATTTTTTCGATAACCTCAGACCAATCAATCAAATATTGATTAATACCTAATCGATCGAAGACTACTTGAAAACGGCTCTTCTGCTCAGAAACGAAATGTTCCAAATCCTCCTGGAAACTCTTGCTCCCATTGGACCATTTGTATCTATATGCATCAGGATCCCGATTCATGGATCTCTCGCTTCGAGAAATAAGAGGATCGAACCATTTCTTATGACTCTTTTTCAAATTCGATAAATGTTGGTTGATCGTAAATTTCCTTTGAGTTCTCTGATTCAGAGTATCATTTCCTATTTGATCCCTTTGAATTCCGTATTCGAAGTTGCAATCGGATCTATTCATTAAAAAGAATCGATTTGATACATTTCTTATGTACCCATGGATGCTATATTGGATTGGAATCAGATTTTGGATCAATCTATGTTGATTGAATGCCTTCAGTATGGTGTTGATAGCAAATACCACTCTTTTTGGTTTTGGATCTTCCAAAGCATTCCCGCAGGAGATCTGGACCCCTTTTTTTCTGATCCTTCGATAAAAAGATTCATTTTCTTCAGAAAACATAGGAGGTAGAACCAATAAAGATTTCTTTGTCGATTCATCCCTGGAGTTGAATACCTCGTTCAAGAATTTTTTTTGATCCAATCCGCAGGAATCAATAGAAAAGGCAAAACCCTTATGATACACCAGATCCGGCTCGGTTATTGATAGAGTGAATAGATCTGCCACTCCTTGAAATCTCTCTTCTGATTCAAAATCGTGGCGCCCCACGTATCCTCCCCTCTTCCGGTCATGGAATAGATGAAATAAATCAAAAAATGGATTTTGGTTCAAGAATGAAATCTTGTTGGAACTGCCCATATCCGGTTCATCCTTCGGAACCCTATCACATCCCGGATTTGATGCAATAGGATGAATTGTGACGGTATTTTGTAAATACGCAATTATCTTGAATATATCAATGATTTCTTTTTTTTCCGATCGCCGGGATGGGACAAAAGAAAGATCTTGTTGTTTCTTCAATAATTTCTGATCTCTGGTGGACCTCTTAGTAGGATTCGAACCCAGATGAAGTTCTGACCATCTGTCAGAGAAAAAAGAACGAATTGATCTTGTAGGATTCCCAAGAAATTCTTCGATTTCTTCCGGAAGCGGATGATTATTCATCTGCTTCTCACGTTCCGTGAATAGCCGGGACATTGAGGAATCTCCAGAAAGGCTTTTCGGGAATCGGTCTGATTCTATCTCTGCTCCTTCCGTTTGAAGAAAGGAAGGATCCCAAAGAATCGACCCTTCTTTTTGAATCTCTCTTTGATTGATCCATGTGTGATATTCCGAATCCTTATTACGAATGGAATCGAAATGATCTATGGATTGATCAAAAGATCCTTTCAATTGGCTAGAATCCCTTACTTGAACGAAATTAGATCTTGTGGAATCATATTGCATATTTGACGATACATTCCATACCTTGCTAAACAAGCGAAAAAACCGATCCTTGTTTATCAACCACACATTGTCTAAGCAAATCCAATTCTCTCTCGACACCTTCCTAAAGAAATCTGATTCGTGCGGATTCTTCTTCCAACTAACGAAGAGATCTTGGCGGAATTGCCACATATGAAATTGAATACAATTTTGCAGCAAAGAAATACCACACTTGTTTCTCGAGAAGAGATGGGAAAGATGCTCAATATCATTTGATTGAATAGTTGACCCAGCTCCTTGTTGTTTGAAGAAACCCTCCACTTCAATTGGTCTTTTTTCACGAAAAGAAGACATAAGATAACAAATCCAGTGTTTCACTAAGATTTCAAATAGCTGTCCCGAATTCAAGTTGATTATGTTTCGCTTATTTCTCGGAGAAAGACGATCAAACAATTCCCAATCATGGTCCTTGCGGATCCGATCATCCGTATAGGAAACAAAAGAAGACTCCAGATATTTGATATCTTTCTCTTTGAATGAGATCTCAATTACAGCCAGGGTTTCATTAGATATCTTACAAATAGAATCCCTCTTTTTTCCGACCCGGTTCCTCCACCACCGCGAACCCCAGTTAGATTCAGGCATGATACACTTTTTCGTTTTAGTTATTGGGAGAACCCAAGTACTCTCTTTCGGATCCATGAAACAACTCTCAGAGATCTTTTTCCCTTTTGGAAGATACAGGAGCGAAACAATCAACCTATTGATAGACCCAAAAGATTTTTCCAATGGAGCATTTCTGGGTCCAAAGGAATTCCTAGGCAGAAGCCCCATCAAATATAGATTTTTTCTTTCGACCATTTCTCGATTATGCATGCGATAGAGAAGGACCACTACTACAAGCAGTACTAGACCTTTGGTCGTCAATACTGCACCTTTGACTAGACCCTTGATCGTCAGTACTGCCCCTTTGATCGTGAAATACCGATTGCTTCTTGACCCCTGTGAATCGCGTGAGAGTAAACTCCTCCAAATTAGGGGGTCGAAGAGTTTCATAAAACGTTCTTGCTCGAAAAAAATAGAAACGATAGTTCTAACTGAATCGACTTGGGTCCACGAATCTAACAAATCGTGAGAGTTCTTGACCTCTCTTAACATCTCTCTCAATTCGAAGATCCAGGGTTGAAATGGATCTTGTTGTGAAATTTTATGCTTCATTTTGAGTGCCTCCCCATTATAAATATTGAATATAAAGTAAAAGAAAATAGGTTTCCATTTCTTTAGGTAATCTCCGATACGATAGTTCTTTCTTCTATGATATTTCTTTATGATATTTCTTTTACAATATTTCTTTCTTTATTCTATGATAATCCCCCTTATGCATCCATGGCTGAATGGTTAAAGCGCCCAACTCATAATTGGCAAATTTGCGGGTTCAATTCCTGCTGGATGCACGACAACGGGAATGTTCAATACGTCTATTGGAATTGGCTTTGTATCAATGGAATCTCATCATCCATACCAATTCGTTATGTGTTATGTATGGTATATTCATATCATAAGTATAGAAACAGTTAGAGGGAGAATTCTTATCGAAACTGGAACTCATAGGGAAGAAAATAGATTTATGGATAAAATTCAATATGCAGTATTTACAGAAAAAACTGTTCGGTTATTGAGGAAGAATCAATATACTTCTAATGTCGAATCAAAGTCAACTAGGACAGAAATAAAGCGTTGGGTCGAACTCTTTTTTGGTGTCAAGGTAATAGCTATGAATAGTCATCGAATCCCGGGAAAGAGTCGAAGAAGGAGACCCCTTAGAGGGCATAAAATGCATTACAAACGTATGATTATTACGCTTCAAGCGGGTTATTCTATTCCATCTATTAGCTTAGAAAGAAAAGAAATGAATTTCACTCAAAATACTTCATAACACGGCGATACATTTATATAAAACTTCTACCCCGAACACGCGAAATGCAACTGTTGGAATTCAAGTGAAATCCAATCCACGAAACAATTTGATCTCTGGACAGCGTCGTTGTGGTAAAGGTCGTAATGCCAGAGGAATCATTACCTCAAGGCATAGAGGGGGAGGTCATAAACGTCTATACCGTAAAATAGATTTTCAACGAAATAAAAAAGACATATCTGGTAGAA